ATAAATTTTGAGTTCGGTATGGATAAAAGATCCTCCTATGTTATATTATTCAATTCTTGACAATGAGTTGATTTGATAGTGCAGATATTGTTATTCATGATATTGATCTGATTCGATATCATCGAGATGTAATTCATACCATTAAATTTAGAAGCGAAAGATTTATTATCTCTATGGGATTACCTCCCGAGTTATTGCAAATTCGAGTTATTGCGAATTAAAGAAAAATGAAACAATGAGATTATGGAAGTAAATATTCTCGCATTTATTGCTACTGCACTGTTTATTCTAGTTCCTACTGCTTTTTTACTTATAATATACGTAAAAACAGTCAGCCAAGGCGATTAATTTGAATTAAACTTGACTTTTTCCTTCTTATCATTAATTGAATTGAATAATTGAATAGAAGAATGGGTATTCCAATTTTGTGTCTTAAATGAAATGGACAGGTTAGAATTTGCCGTATTCGATGAAATACGATAGTATGGTAGAAAGATTCGGATATCTCTTTCTACCATACTATTGGTAGTGTAGTGTATAAGGGTGGATTGTAATCCAGATTGATTTAATAGAGATCAATCTACAATAGTACCGCCATATTCCTATCTATTCTATAATATCGATAGAATTATATATAATGTATATGGTGTCATAATGTATTATAGCGTCCCCTCCCAATTCTATTTATTTGCTTTATCCATCTGTCTTGTATTTAATTTGTGTTAATTTCAATCAATTTGAAATGATCGAAAAGCACCTTGTACGATTCTAATTCCTGGATTGCTGATTAGTTTCAATACGAATCTCGATAAAAATAATTAATAAACTTCTCAATGGGTATAATAAACAAAAATAAAGTAATCTTTTTATTAGCATTCCGACGAAAAAGTCATTGATCGATTAGTTGACAGATGATCCATGGGAACTTCTTGGGATTAAAAAAAGGGGGGTAAGGATTAGTAAACTTCGTTGATTTTTAACGTTTGAACAGTGAATTCAATAAAATAAGCACAACATAAATAAAATTTCCAAAAATTGACTATTAAAATAAACAGGAAGTGGGCAATATTTGAGTTATCTCGTTAGACAACTACTATGTCTGTGTTGGTTCCGAACTGTTTGAATAATAATAATATAATAATAAAAGTAAAATAAAAAAAAATGTGACTCTTCCTCACGGCCCATATTTCATTTTTGTAAGAGTCGGTTCATCGAAATAGAAACAAGAATTCAGTTGTACTAAATTGAATTTAGTAACATTTGTATTTCTTTTACTTTTTTTTTTTTTTTTCGAAATGCGAACACGGAAATAATTGAAATATTTGTTTGATTGAAAGAGTACTATAATATTATTCCTAAACTAGATTATTACACTAAATGAAAACCCCAAGAGAATTTTTAAATCTGAATTTTTTCTATTTCAATTTAAAAATAGAATTTTAAATTGAAATAGTGTTGAAATATTGAAATTTCAACTAAACAAAGCTTTTCGGAACTGAACGATTTAGAAAAAAAAAAATTGATAGAGTTTAATTCCTAAAGTCAATTAAATTCGAATTAGTAGTACTTCTAGAGTCCACTTCTTCCCCATACTACGAGTGAAAGGGAAAATGTAAAGACTACCATTAAAGCAGCCCAAGCGAGATTTACTATATCCATGTGAATTATGTCCCCTATCTCTATGACGGAATTGTTGAATTATTGTTCACTAATAAATAATAGTGGAATCACTGGCGCAGAGTCAAAAAGTAATTCTGACCTAACATCGTTGATGAAACAATTCAATAAATCCTCTTATAATTATAACTTATAAGAGGGTCTAATAAGATTTCTAGTATAATCAGAAAAGATTAAGCACAAGCAAAATATGTGATGATACTCTTGTAAGTATCAAAGAAATGCTACTAGTATGTAGAAAAAATAAAAATAGATTCTTTATTTTGCGGCCCTTCATTAACTTAAATAATTAAATTAAGTTAAATAACAGAAGAAGCTATGTTAATTCTTTTGGTGATTAGGCGACACCCGGATTTGAACTGGGGAAAAAGGATTTGCAGTCCCCCGCCTTACCGCTCGGCCATGCCGCCAAAATGATACAAAATCAAAATCTATGAAAAAAACCCTGCCTTCTTTTTTATTGAACTTGTATTTTGAATCTTAATCCCGTTTTCCTTAATTCCCTTTTCTAAAAAAAAAATCCTTTTTGTTTAGGTTGGATCCACCCTTTCGATTGATTGTATAGTATCTTAAAACTACAAAGTCTCTAAAAAATGCCCTTACTTTGTTCTAGCGAAAAACAAAATTTGGATTTTTCAGTCACAAAAGAAAAAATTGAGAACAAACTGGAACCGTTAACTATTAATTCATGAATGATTCGTAAATTCGAATCTCCAATTGCGCCTCCTTAATGATATAAGAAAATCAAAATGGAGACAATCAGTATTGGTTTTTTTATTGAAAAAAAAAAATGACTTTGTAATTTAAATTATAAGAGCAATTC